TATGACCCCAATGAACAAAGTAAATAGTACTAATACAAGCATAGAAAATAGCATAGTATTTTCCGATTCATGGGGATAGGAAAAGGTCGTGTTCTTAGTTCCAAAATAGGTAATCTCAACAAAAGGCCATGTTATGTTTTTTATATTTCTATCAATTCGATGTGGATGTATCTTCTTCCGAAAAAAGGAAGCCCTTTCATTATTATTCATTGTTACTAAAGATAATAAATGAATTTTTGTTTTTTTTTTTCCTTCTTTACCCCATAAAGATATTGAATGGAACGAGCTATTTTTTTTTCCATTGTAATTTTTAAAATTCACGTTTAAATATCCTTCAAAAACAAGTAAATAGATCCGAAACATATAAAATGCGGTTAATCCTGCTGTGGAACAAGCTATTATTGCGAAAATTGGTGAATACAACCAACTATCATTAAGAATTTCATCTTTGGACCAAAAACAGGCAAAGGGTGGAATACCACACAGAGAAAGTGTACCCACTAAAAAAGCAGTTTTTGTAATTGGCACATGTTTTGTTAAACCGCCCATAAGAACCATATTTTGACTTTTATCTGGAGAATATCCAACAATAGCTTCCATTGAATGAATAATGGATCCGGATCCTAAAAACAACAATGCTTTTGAATAAGCATGAGTAATCAAATGAAATAAAGCGACTCGATAAGAGCCCATACCTAGAGCTAACACCATATAGCCCAATTGAGACATTGTAGAATAGGCCAAACTTCTCTTAATATCCTTTTGAGCAAGAGCTAAAGTAGCTCCTAAGACTACTGTTATTATACCTATCAAAGCTATTCCATTCATTATGGAAGGTATAACTATGAAAAGAGGAAGAAGCCGGGCTACAAGAAAAATCCCCGCCGCTACCATAGTAGCAGCATGTATAAGAGCGGAAATAGGAGTAGGTCCTTCCATAGCATCTGGTAACCATACATGAAGGGGGAATTGGGCAGATTTCGCAACTGAACCGCCAAATAACAGGAAGGCACACAAAGTAACAAATAAAAGATTAACCTCATTATTATAAATCAAGTTATTGAATATTTCAAACAAATCCCGAAATTCCAAACTACCCGTTATCCAATAAAGACCTAAAATTCCTAATAATAAACCAAAATCCCCTACACGATTAGTTACAAACGCTTTTTGACAAGCATTTGCCGCAATAGGGCGTGTGAACCAAAAACCTATTAATAGATAAGAACACATTCCAACCAATTCCCAAAAAATATAAATTAGTATCAAATTAGAACTAGTAACCAATCCCAACATTGAAGTATTAAAAAAACTCATATAAGCAAAAAATCTCAAATATCCTTCATCATGAGACATATAATTGTCACTATAAATAAGAACCAGAATTCCAACAGTAGTGATTAATATTGACATAATAGAGGTAAGTGAATCGATCAAGTAGCCAAACTCTAAAGAAAGATCATTATTTATAGTCCAAGACCATACATATTGATAGATAGAACTGTTATTGATTTGATGAATAGACAGATCCACCGAAAAAATCATAACTATACTTAACAATAAAACACTAGGAAAAGCCCACATACGGCGACTATTTTTTGTTGCCGTGGGAAAAAGGAGAAGTCCCACTCCTATTAACATAGGAACTGGAAGTGGAAGGAAAGGTATGATCCATGAATATTGATGTGTATATTCCATACAAAAAAAAAAGAAAAAAAAAAATATTTTTATTCTAAATTCTTAATGAGTTTTGTTTCTTATTCGCCAATTTTCTCTCTTTTGAAAGGATTCAGTTAATAAAAAAAATGAAGATTAAGATAGAAATCTAATTTTCTATTGTTAATTATTTTAAATTTTTGTCCAATATTTCAAATATTTCAAAGTACGAAGTGAAAATGGGTCAAATGAGATGACCAAATTACTAGTGAAAAATCCACTTTTTTTCTTTTTTTTAGTAATATTAAGAAAATAAAAATTTGAAATTATTATTATACAATAATTTATATCTATAGAGTGAGGATAAATAATTACACCAAAACTCAAAACATTAGTTTATTTTGATATGAATCATAAAAAACAATCCATATGGCCCAATAAAATAAGAATTTTTTTGAGTTTGTTTATTCAAAATCATTAATTCGTTTTGGAACTAATTGATTATTTTCCATTCCAATAAAAAGACATCTATGTTTGGAAAAAGTTTGTAAAAAAGGTTATGATATTCAACAGTTTACTTTAGATAGAACAAAAAAGGAATTAAGATACATTATTTTTAAAAATCATGTGTCTTTTAAATGACCAAGTAAGCAGGATAAGGGGGTTGGGTTCTTAAACTTTTTCGATGTATTTTATTCCATGTACAAATGCAGTAGGCCGAAAATAGACAGAGATATAAATGAATAGTCTTTTTTTTTTGTAAGAATTACATAAAAGATTAAAAAAAAAGACTATGTGATTTTATTTTTACATATTCACATTTTTTTTTATGAAAGGGAGTATAATAGTCTAATTTCGAAAAAAAAAAAAATAGATTAAGATAAGTATATGTCTAATTAAAGAACAATTCATTTTGAACAATAGATGTCTTTCACATCCAACTATAGCAATGAATAAACTAGTATAATTTTTGAATGGCAGTTCCAAAAAAACGCACTTCTATATCAAAAAAAAGGATTCGGAAAACTATTTGGAAAGAGAAGGGATATTGGGCAGCGTTGAAAGCTTTTTCGTTAGCGAAATCTCTTTCTACGGGGAACTCAAAAAGTTTTTTTGTGCAACAAATACAAACATTGGAATAATCTGAATTAGCTGGACTCAAAGAATAGTCTAATTTGAATTTCGTTTATTATTTTTGAATTCAATTTCGTTTTTCTTTTTTTATAATTTTATATTTAATTTTTAATAATTTTTTAATATTATTATTCTATTTATTATTATATAATATTTTATATAATATTTTATTTATATTATAATTTTTTAATATTTTATTTATATTTTTATTATTCTTATTTTTTTATTATTAGATTCGATTTTTTTATATATTATTATAAAAAGAAATATAATAAAAGTAAGAATTTCTATTTTCTAATGTTTTGAACTGATCAATATAAAATGGAACCCATTTTGATCTTATGATATGTAGAATGATAATTATTTTGTCTACTGAATTGTAAAAAAAAATGGTACTTTTCAAACAAAAAAAAAAGACACAACTATGTTTTCTCATTTTTAATTTTTCGGGATGGGGATTCTTATTTTCCCCATCGGCTCAATAAAAAAAAAAATGAATTTCTTTAGATTCATAAAATCAAATAAATAAAAAATGAAAATGAGAAAGAACATTTTTTTTGGTTCCGTTCATGGATTGAAGTAAGAACTATCTAGTTCCAACGGTACCTTTTTTAGAGAGCATAAACTATGAAAAACCCCATTCCCCGTTGTTAAGTTAAAGAAAACTGACACTCTAAACGAAAAAAATAACGAGAATAAGAATTCTTATTGTAGTTGGCCTTTTTTTTTTTAATTAAAATTCTTTAATGTTTCAAATATTTGTTTACTAAGTTGAATATTTAGTAAACAAATATTGCATTTGAATTGACTCTTTCAATCTCGACGATTGACTAAAAATTGGTTATTATGATTTCGAGCAAGCCGCTATGGTGAAATCGGTAGACACGCTGCTCTTAGGAAGCAGTGCTAGAGCATCTCGGTTCGAGTCCGAGTGGCGGCATGGCATCTTATTTTCTAAAAGAGTAAGTCCTATAATGAATTCAATTCCCGATTTCCATTCATATAATTAGGAGATCTTTTTTTTTTATTCATTTTTTTATATGATATTTTCAACTTTAGAGCATATATTAACTCATATATCGTTTTCGGTCGTATCAATTGTAATTGCAATTCATTTGATATCCTTATTATTAGTCAATGAAATCGTAGGACTATATGATTCGTCCGAAAAAGGCATGATAGTCGCTTTTTTCTGTATAACAGGATTATTAGTTACTCGTTGGATTTTTTCGGGCCATTTACCATTAAGTGATTTATATGAATCATTAATCTTTCTTTCATGGGGTTTTGCCATTTTTCATATAGTTCCCGGTTTTGGTTTTAAAAAGCTTAAAAACTATTTAAGCACAATAATCGCACCAAGTGTTATTTTTACCCAAGGCTTTGCTACTTCGGGTCTTTTAACCAAAATGCGTCAATCCACAATATTAGTACCCGCTCTACAATCGCATTGGTTAATGATGCACGTAAGTATGATGGTATTGGGCTATGCAGCTCTTTTATGTGGATCATTATTATCAGTAGCTCTTTTAATCATTACATTTCGAAAAGTCATAATAAGAATTATTGGTAAGAACCGTTTTTTTTTTAATGAGTCATTTTCTTTTGCTGAGATCAAATACATGAACGAAAGAAACAATGTTTTACGAAACACTTCTTTTATTTCTTATAGAAATTATTACAGGTCTCAATTTATTCAACAATTGGATCGTTGGAGTTATCGTATTATTAGTCTAGGTTTTATCTTTTTAACCATAGGTATTCTTTCGGGAGCAGTATGGGCTAATGAGGCATGGGGATCATATTGGAATTGGGATCCAAAGGAAACTTGGGCATTTATTACTTGGACCATATTCGCGATTTATTTACATACTAGAAAAAAGAAAAAAAAGGAAGGTGTAAATTCTTCAATAGTGGCCTCTATGGGCTTTCTTATAATTTGGATATGTTATTTTGGGATCAATCTATTAGGAATAGGACTACATAGTTATGGTTCATTTACATCTAATTGAATTAAAGTGAGTAAAGGGCCTGACAAATACAAACATAGTAACCATATATTAAGCATATATATAAGAAAACTTCGCATAAACCGTCGAGAACCCTTTAAATCAAGTAATGTAGTGATTTAAGGGGTTCTCACAAACACCAAACGTATCCGGTTACAATTCCAATTCCTTTTTTTAATTAATTCAACGAGTAAGAGAATCAAAATTCTTTTTTTTTTTCATTGTACAACGGACACTATTAAAAAAAAAATAGGATTTATTGCTCTTTTTGATTTTTTGGTTTTATTGATTTATTCATGAAAACTATCTATAAAAAATTCGATAGAATAGCTTCGACCTTGTCAACGGATAATGAGAAAATGAAATCCGGATAAATACCAATACCTATTACAGGTATAAGGATAGAAATCGAAATAAATAACTCTCGCGGCCCAGAATCAAAAAAAAAAGAGTTTGGTGTATTAAAAAGCTTGTATCCATAGAATATCTGGCGTAACATAGATAATGAATAAATAGGAGTTAATATCATTCCAATTGCCGTTACAAAAGTAATTAGTATTTTTGTCATTAAAAGATATTTTGGACTAGTAATTATTCCAAAAAAAACTATCAATTCTGCAACGAAACCGCTCATGCCCGGCAATGCAAGAGAAGCCATCGATAAGATACTGAAAATCGTGAATATTTTTGGCATTGGAATAGCCATTCCGCCCATTTCGTCGAGATAAAAAAGACGTATTCTATCATAACTCGTTCCTGCCAAGAAAAAAAGCGCAGCACCAATAAATCCATGAGAGATTATTTGTAAAATGGCTCCATTGAGTCCCGTATCACTTATGGAACCAATTCCTATAATTATGAAACCCATATGAGATACGGAGGAATAAGCTATTCTTTTTTTTAAATTACGTTGACCAAGAGATGTTGAAGCTGCATAGATTATTTGAATTGCGCCTAATATAATTAACCAGGGGGAAAATATAGAATGAGCGTGGGGTAATAATTCCATATTAATTCGAACCAATCCATACGCTCCCATTTTTAATAAGATTCCGGCTAAAAGCATACAAGTACTGTAATGTGCCTCTCCGTGGGTATCTGGTAACCATGTATGTAAGGGTATAATCGGCGATTTGACAGCAAAAGCAATAAGAAATCCAATATAGAATATTATTTCCAGTGCCACAGGATACGATTGATTAGCTGATGTTTCCAAATTTAATGTTGGTTCATTGGAACCATATAAACCGATACCTAGAACTCCCATTAATAAAAAAATGGAACTTCCTGCAGTATACAAAATAAACTTTGTAGCTGAATACAAACGTTTCTTTCCCCCCCATATGGATAAAAGTAGATAAACGGGAATTAATTCTAATTCCCACATGATGAAAAAAAGTAAAATGTCTCGAGAAGAAAATGATCCTATTTGACCGCTATACATTGCTAACATCAGGAAATGGAATAATCGGGATTCCCGAGTAACCGGTTGAGCCGCTAAAGTAGCTAAAGTGGTGATAAATCCCGTCAGTAAAATAGGTCCTATAGAGAGTCCATCTATTCCGAATCTCCAGTAAAAATCAAAAAAATGGATCCATTTATAATTCTCCGTCAATTGGATTAATGGATCGTCCAATTGGAAATGATAACAGAATGCATAGGTTGTTATAAGGAGATTCATTAAGCATATACAAATAGTATACCACCTAATTACCTTATTTCCTCTATGGGGAAATAAGAAGATTAAGGAACCCGCGGATATTGGCAAAACTACAACTATTGTTAACCAAGGAAAAAAATTCGTGGTAAAAATAAGATACACTTGGGCCAGAAAAACCCGTGCTCAAAATAGAAAAGATTTTTTTCTATTTTGAGCACGGGTTTTTGTCAGTAAAAAAATGGTATTCGTGTGTGGTTTTTTGAAACGTATCAATAAGCTAGACCCATGCTTCGAGTTGTTTCATGCCATAAATAAACTCGAACACTCAAGAAATCCGTCGGACAGGCGGATTCACACCTCTTACAACCAACACAGTCCTCTGTTCTTGGAGCAGAAGCAATTTGCTTAGCTTTACATCCGTCCCAAGGTATCATTTCTAATACATCTGTGGGGCAGGCTCGGACACATTGAGTACATCCTATACAGGTATCATAAATCTTTACTGAATGTGACATTGGATCTATTAATTTTTGAACATCAGAAATTTTCGATCTAGTAAACTTGTAAATGAATCATATATTTAGACACCAGACGAATCAATGATTTACCAGAATTTTTCTAATCAATCTACTTCTGGATCACTTCATAAGAAAGGGCCAAGATACTTTGATTTCTTACGTTTTCACAAACATGATCATACGTTGTGTATCATACATCCGAATTTGAATTGATAAATATTAGAATTTCAATATTCTAAATTCTTATTTTTATGATTAATACTATTTATTCAACAAATTCGATTGATTGATACGAGTTGATTTTCTGTTACGATAAATTGACGAAACAATAGCCGGTCCAATAGCTGCTTCAGCGGCTGCAATAGCTATAACAAAAATTGAAAAAATATTTCCTTTTAATTGGCGACTATCAAAAAAATCAGAAAAAGTTACGAAATTTATATTAACCGCATTCAGTATAAGTTCAAGACACATAAGGGCTCTAACCATATTTCGGCTCGTGATCAATCCATAGATACCGATAGAAAATAAATAGGCACTCAAAACAAGTACATGTTCGAGCATCATTGACCAACTCCTTATCAATTTCGATTCATTTCAATATGAACAACAATTCAACAAATTCGATTGACTAGAGAATATAACAAGTACGGACCAAAAGAATATATTGGTAATAAATCGAATAAAAAAAATGATTTGAAACATAAACAATCTTTCACTTTCACATAAAAAATTCAAAGGAAATGGATGAAATAAAATAGAACAAAATTGAATTTAGATTGATGTTACTAGTTCTATTCTTACTGGCGAGCCACGACAATTGCACCTATCAAAGCAGCTAAAAGAATTATTGAAATGAGTTCAAATGGAAGAAAAAAATCTGTTGATAAATGAATTCCAATTTGTTGACTATTATTTATCAAATCTTGCTCTATAATCTGATTTGATCTTGTAGTCCAAATAATCCCGTACCATGATGTATCTGGAATAGTAGTTATTAGTGAAACAAAAATACTTATACAAACCATCAAAGTAACTCCATCCCCAACGGTCCAAAGATGAAAATCTTGGTAATATTCTGAACCATTTATGAACATCACAGCAAATATGATTAAAACGTTTATAGCTCCCACGTAAATAAGTAACTGTGCTGCAGCTACAAAATGGGAGTTTGATAAAATATAGAATAAAGATATACAAACAAGAACCAGTCCCAACGAAAAGGCAGAAAAAATTGGGTTGGTAAGTAATACTACTCCTATACTTCCTAATACAAGACCTGATCCCAGAAATACTAAAAGCAAATCATGTATCGGTTCAGGTAAATCCATTAGATGTAAAATAAAAGATAAATAAATCGAAATTTCATGATCTTATTGATACGACCAGGAAAAAATTTTATATACTAAATTCCTAATTGAATTAAATCCTAAGGAGTGTGAATTGATATAGGTACAGTTATAGGACTAATCGGATTCTTTATACGAAAGAGTAGTTCGAAACTATACTATATTACTATATATAAACTATATTATTATACTATATATATTATATAACTATATAATAACTATATATTTTATTCTATATTTTTTTATATTGAGAATATTATTTAAAATCTTATTTAATTTTGTATATATATTATATTTGTATATATATTATATATTTTTTATATTATAATTATATATTTTTATTTTTTTATATTTTTTTTTTTTAATAAAAAATTCAAATAAAAAAAGAATTTTATTTGAATTGAATTGTTCGAATTGTATAATCGTCAATTACTGACAGTGGTAAACGGCCCAAAGAAATTTGATTATAATTCAATTCATGACGATCATAAGTCGAAAGTTCATATTCTTCAGTCATTGACAAACAATTTGTTGGACAATACTCAACGCAGTTACCACAAAATATACAGATCCCGAAATCAATACTGTAATTAAGCAATCGTTTCTTTCGAATATCAGTTTCCAGTTTCCAATCAACAACGGGTAGATCTATAGGACATACACGAACACATACTTCACAAGCAATGCATTTATCAAATTCAAAATGGATTCGACCGCGGAAACGTTCCGATGTGATTAATTTTTCATAAGGATATTGAATAGTTACAGGTAAACGATTTGCGTGGGATAAGGTAATCATGAAACTTTGACCAATGTACCTTGCAGCTCGTACGGTTTGTTGACCATAATTCATGAACCCAGTTACCATAAGGAACATATCGTGAATATCTATGAATATTTTTTTTTGTTTCTTTCTCTTGTTTCAGACAAGTTATGAATATAGAATATCAATCTTTTACAGTGAAAACAGTCGAAACGAAGTTGTTAATAATAGATTACCGAGAGAAATAGGTAAAAGAAATTTCCATCCAAGATTTAATAATTGATCCATTCTTAGCCTAGGCAAAGTCCATCTTGTTGTGATAGAAACGAACAAGAACAAATAAGTTTTAGCTAATGTAATAAAGATACCAATTGTAGTTCCAAAAACTACACATGTTTTATTTATTTCAAAAAGCTCAGAAACGAATATGTACGGAATAGAGATATTCCAACCGCCCAAGTAAAGAACTGTTACAAATAATGAAGAAACCCATAAGTTTAAATAGGAAGCAACGTAAAATAAACCAAATTTGATACCCGAATATTCGGTTTGATAACCCGCTACTAATTCTTCTTCTGCTTCTGGTAAATCAAAAGGTAATCTTTCACATTCCGCTAGGGAAGAAATTAGAAAAACGATAAAACCTATAGGTTGACGCCACAAATTCCATCCCCAAAAACCATATTTTGATTGCGCATCAACTATATCAACTGTACTTAAACTGTTAGATAATCCTAGTCGGTGATAACATTACTGTTCCCATCGCTATTACAGAACCGTACATGAGATTTTCACCTCATACGGCTCCTCGAAGGCCATAAATAAATTTAAGGACCGGGCCGGTTATTTATCTTGATATATCCCTAGGATAGATAGGATTCAAATCTATTGGACGGTCCTGAATTAGACCAATTGAATTCTGTCTGTTATAATAATAAATACAAAAAGTACTTCTGAATTGATCTCATCCCTTAAAAATTTGAATTTGTTGAGTAATAATTTTATTCTTCAATAAAACACTCCTTTAGAATTATCAATAACCCATTGTTTTCGATTACGTAAAAAAATTCGACATTAGTTTATGAATTATGACATGAATTGTATCTCCATGAATATGGATATAAGAAAGAATCAAAAGGGATCCCTCTTTTTTTATTGTAATTGTATTATATTATTCTTTCTTTTGTTTTTCGTTCCTATTCTTCTTTTTTTCTTTTTTATGTGCAAAAGAAAGGGGATTTCAAAAAAAAATTAAAGGATTATTTCGTTTCTGATAGTCATTTATTTAATCAGTGGATAGGAGCATACTCTGGATCGGAATTGTGGGGAGTACTGCCTGATTATTTCTACCAACTTAAAGCCCCAATTAGTATTCTTTTTATATTATGTGGAACTTTTGGATAATTTACATAATTTCCATTACTAATCCTTTGTGTATATTGGTGTTTCTAACCATCCACTCATTTTTTATCAATCCCCCTTTATTTATGGTAATACATGTATGGTAATTCATACAAACGGTAGTGAAAACTCAATAAGGTTGGTCTTTTGAGCCCGCTTCAAGACAGGATGACTAATCAACCAATTTTGGGGTAAACGGTTTCTTCCGCTTATAATCTTTTGAATTCTTATACATAGAAAATGAGACTCAATATTTTTACTGCGGATTCAAATGAAATTCAAATCATAGAATCATAGTATATTAATTCTATATATGTATATTATTTAAATATATATATATCATTTATTTATATATTATTTATATATTATTAATTAAGAATTTTCATTAATAATTTGATTATTCATTTTAATTGAATAAATAGAAGCTGTTTTATTTCACTCATATAACTATCTGATTTAGTTCATCAATTAGAATTCTGAATAAAAATAATGAAAATCCGGATATCTATTCCATTTTTTCTACCCCTTTCCTATAAAGAAGAAAAGAAAGGAGCATGGAAAAGTTTCTGTCTCAACGAATCACACGTAGAGATATTGATAACACACATAGAGTTAATGGTATTTCATAACTAATCGATTGAGCAGCAGCCCGTAGACCACCCAAAAAAGAATATTTATTATTTGACCCATATCCTGACATAAGAAGTCCAATGGGAGCAATACTCGAAATAGCAATCCATAAAAAAACACCGATATTGAGATCGGCTAAAACAAAGTTATAGCCAAAAGGAATTACTGAATAGCTTACTAGAATGGATATGACTGATATGGATGGTCCAATACTGAATAAACGAATATCTCCCCTAGATGGAATAAGATTCTCTTTGAAAAGTAGTTTTGTTCCATCTGCTAGAGCTTGAAGAAATCCCAAAGGACCAGCGTATTCAGGTCCAATACGCTGTTGTATCCCTGCGGATATTTCTCTTTCTAACCATACAATCACTAGTACACCTATTGTGATTCCCAATACAAGAGTAAAAATAGGGACAAGTACCCATATAATTCCATAGACCTCTTTTAAAGATTCCAATCTGGAAAAAGAATTGATATCTTGTACTTCTGTTGTATCAATTATCATTTCAACGATCAACTTCTCCCATAATGATATCTATGCTACCTAGTATTGTCATAATATCAGCCAATTTCATTCTTTTAACTAACTGAGGAAGAATTTGCAAATTGATAAAACCCGGTGGACGAATTTTCCATCTCCAAGGAAAACCATTATGATCCCCTATTAGAAAAATTCCTAATTCTCCCTTTGGGGCTTCAACTCTCACATAAAGTTCTTGTTTCGGCAATTCAAAAGCCGGAGACGGTTTTTTACTAATGAATCGATATTCAAAATCATTCCATTCTGGATCCTTTTCTCTATCAAAGCAGCGGATTTCTAAATTCTCATATGGCCCTCCCGGAATTCCTTCCAGAGCCTGTTGAATAATTTTTATGGATTCCATCATTTCACCAATTCGTACTAAATAACGAGCTAATGAATCTCCTTCTTTTTGCCATTGAACTTCCCAATCAAATTCCTCGTAACACTCATAATGATCAACTTTACGTAGATCCCATTGTATTCCGGAAGCCCGAAGCATTGGTCCTGATAAACCCCAATTTATTACTTCCTCTCCACCAACAATGCCTACTCCCTCAACCCGTTCTAAAAAAATAGGATTTCGCGTAATAAGTTTTTGATATTCAACAACCCCTGTTAAAAAATAATCGCAGAAATCCAAACATTTATCTATCCAGCCATGAGGTAGATCAGCCGCTACTCCTCCGATACGAAAATAATTATGCATCATTCTCATACCTGTGGCAGCTTCGAATAGATCATATATTAATTCTCTTTCTCTGAAAATATAGAAGAAAGGGGTTTGTGCACCAATATCTGCCATAAAAGGTCCCAGCCATAGTAGGTGAGAAGCTATACGACTCAACTCCAACATAATTACTCGGATATAGCTGGCTCTTTTAGGTACTTGAATATTTCCTAACTGTTCCGGTCCATTTACGGTTATTGCTTCTGTGAACATAGTAGCTAAATAATCCCAACGTGTTACATAAGGCAGATATTGTACAATTGTTCGGTTTTCCGCAATTTTTTCCATCCCTCTATGTAAATAACCCAATATTGGTTCACAATCAATAACATCCTCACCATCTAGAGTAACAATGAGTCTAAGAACACCATGCATTGATGGGTGGTGAGGACCCATATTGACTATCATGAGGTCTTTTCTTGTAGCTGGGGCATTCATAGGTTTTTCCTCGATTCATTCTTCCATGAATTGCTTAAAACAAAAACAAGTTCATCAAAATTCAAGATCTAATAAATCGAATAATTTCAAATGACTCTTCAAATTAATGAGTTTGTGACTCCCGAATATCCAACTGATTAATTAATTTTTTATAACGTATTACATTTTTCTTTGACAAATAAGACAGGAGTCGTTGCCGTTTTCCCAGAATTTTACGTAAACCCCTTTGAGATAAATAGTCTTTTCTGTGCAATTCCAAATGTGAAGTAAGTCTTCGTATCTTATTGGTGAAATTGAATACTTGAAATTCAATCGATCCCGGGTTTTCTTCTTTTTTTTCTTGTGAAATAACTGGTATAAATGAATTTTTTACCATAAAATGAAAGCTTCTCTTTCCCCCCCCCTTTTTTATAGATTATAGATGTTTTTATTGATCAGTAATAATAATGACACTCATTTTTAATTTGGTATATACAATAATCTTAATTTCCTTAAGAATTCCTGATTTTTTTTCAAATTCATTATTATTAATCAATCCAATTCAAATAGGTATACAAAAAATACTATATTTATGTATTCACAAAAGAAAAATTGTAGACTTAAAATAAGAAGATTTTGTTGATTCATTTAAAGATCTAATGTATATATCTATATCATTGAATTAGTATCATGCCTCAGAATAGAAGGTAAGACAATGCGTGTGTGCATCTATTTGTCTTCGCATACCAGATAAGATATGTTACGGGAAGTAAAAAAAATTAGATTCACGAATTTTAAATCGCGGATACATATGTATCCTTATCATACTGAAACGGCTGCCATTATTGGTATCAAACCAATAGCGATTCATACAAGCTAAATCTTCTAATCGATAATTTGGCCAAAGAAATAACTTTAAATTAATTAGTTTTTTTTTATCTCTATCCAGATCTTTACTTGTAGCCAAAACTTGACAGCAAGTATTCACTTTATTCTCATTGTAAAATGCCGTATTTCTATGCACACTATTTCTATTCCTAGGGTTGAAACAAATTAGAATTCTCAATTCTCTCCGACGTCTAGCGGATAAAATATTTTCAGGAACAAGTAAATCATAATGATTTTTTTCTTTATTTTCAGTCATCTTTTGATCTCTTGTTCTTGTAATGGATTTATCCAAATTTTTCTTAACAACATAGCCTTTTTCTCGGTATCTTTGATTAATTTTGTGCTTTTTCTTATGAATCAACGAAACGCCTATGGTTTGATACATAATAAATTGTTCATCGTTTTGTCTAGACAGACGAACTGGTTCGATACTGAATATTCCTTTTTTCAGAAATTCTTTATTTTTACTCAATTCTGTAAGAGTGAAATCCCTCTGAGTCTGAATTTTCATAATATCTAGATTTAGTTCTCCTCTTTGAATAGAGCCTATAGTAATTTCTTTTAGATTTATCAGTCTAAGCAGGAGACTATATACTTTGATATTATTCATTATTCTTTCGTTTAAGCAATCATGCCAGTTCAATTGAAAAAGCAAATACCTTCTTAAGAAGAAATTCAGTTCTGCTTTGATGTTGTTCTTGTATTTCTTTTTTTTTACACCCTTTTTCATGTCCGATCCTGCATAATCTTCTTCAACATCTTTTTCTTGCTTTGAGAGAGATGATTCAAGATTTACCCGACCTGTGTATTCTGTTTTTCCTTGATTTCGAGTCTCTAACTCTAATTCAAGAGATTTTTTTTTTTTCGATGGTCTAAAAATATCTATTTTTCCAGTGATGCTTTTATTTTCACTAAAATTTTTATTTACATTAAAATTGAAAAAAAGTAATTTGATTGGTATGATCCACGGGTTACTTGTATATGCATTATAGAATATCATAAATTTAGAGAAGAAACACAATTCCCGATTCGATATGGAATGATTTAGTATTTCTACATTCATTCCCATCCAATCCAAAAAGGTTTTTTTTGGATTGGATGGGTTGATTTCTTGATGAATCGTAAAATAATAATCGGTATTGATCCAAGCCTCAAAATCAACTTTATTTCTAAGACAAAAATTAGGAATTCTCCAACCAAAATACTTTCTATCCCGATTTTTTTCTATATCTAGAATATCCTCTTCTACTACATAATTAGTATTCTTGATAGGAATATCATCCGTCATATCAAATAATTTTGGTTTACGCGTGTTATAATTATAAGAAATCGCTTGGTTATTATTTGCTTGGAATGGTGATCTATATCCATAAATATATGAGTCCTTCTTATCTGCATAATTAATAGATTTATATGATAAAAGATCATATCTATATTTTTTTTTTATTTTATTTGTTAATGAGCCGCTTTCTTGTTTTTTGTAAAGAATTAATCGGTTTTTTTCATATGAATGCCATTTGGTTAAATCTTTATTTTGAGCCACACGACGTTCATTCATTCTATTTCGCCATTTTTGTGGGAATAATCTAGACCATCTACTCTGAGATAAATCGTATTGATAATGACCTTTTAACCAATTTGTCCATTGATTCATTACAGAATTGGGAGGCTTCTTATGTCTTAATTTGGAATGAAATATTTCTTGTACTCCAAAAAAATAATCCTTTATTTCATTCTTAAGAAACAGAGGTGTTCCATGATATTCAAAAACGCATCTTAATTTATACTTATATAAGTTAATAACTTGGGTTTGTGATAATTTGTAAAATACATATGCTTGTGACAAAGAGGATACGTCACAAAAATTCTGTGAATTTGTATTACTAATATTAAAAATTGATTTTTTTATAGTAGAAATAAATTGAATTATACTTTGATTTTTTTTATCAATTCTTTCTTCATTTGCTTCATTATTGTAAATGTATTTATTAAGAATTTTTTTTGTTGATTCAAGAAAAAGTTGTAGTTGTACATTGATCCTAGGAATATTAATGATACATAGAAGGATATCTATGTATACCCTTTCCATGAAAAATTGAAAAAAAGAATGTGATTTACGGGCTAATCGAACATTTCTTCTTTGCTGCCAAATCTTTTTTTGTAATTCTAATTTTTTATTATCATAAGTTGTTTTGTTAGAACTAATATTTCTCTCTGAAATTAGAAACCCCCTTTTCTTGTCTTTTGTAAATTTATCTATTTGTTTTATGATTGTCTTTCTTCTATCATTCAGATCTTTTATTTTTTTTTCTGTCAATGAATAATTTGTCCAATTAATAGATTGAATTGGAATGGATGATTCGTAAATCATTGGATTACTGTTACTGATTGTTGAATCTTTTTGAGTTTCACTCAATTCATATATTTTTCTCAATTCAAATATAAATAAAAGATTTGAGAGTGCTAGTTTTTTTATTTTTTCTTTTAGAAATATAAAATTTTTTATAATACTTTTAATGATCCATTTTGCTGTTTCTTTTGATACATTTAGAAAAATTTTTGTTTTTTCGTTTAAAACTTTTAGAACTAGAAAAAAATTCTTTTTCAAATTTTTAATTTTTTTTTTTAATTCTTTAAAAATGGGATCAAAAAATGAAAGTGGGTTTCGGGTATAAGAAGAAAAGGGAACTTCCACTTCCGTTCCAAAAATTGTTAAAAAGCAAAAATCCATTTTTTTCGCTTTTTTTTTTTTTTGCATTGGCCCCTTTTCCTTTTCAGGGGATCGTAGCTTAGATCTATGCCAAGGTTTCAGATGAAAAGGAAAAAGGATCTTTATTTGAATACCCTCTGTTAGCCAGTTTTTCGGGAATTCTGTTTCGGATAATGGAACGCCATTATAGGTGCATTTAATATAAATTTCTTTATTCCAATCCTTTAAATCCTCTGACCATTCGGGAAATTGAAATAATAGTATACGAACGATATTTTTAGTTATTATTAATGAGGGTAATATAATATATTTTCTAAGAATCGATTGGGTTACTAATAAAAAACCTCTTAGCATTTGAGAATATATAAAGCTATCCCAGAATTCTGCTCTTTCTAGACGGTTTTTTTCCTCGTTGTCGTTTTTTTTTCTTTTGTCCTTCTCTTTTTTCTTATTTTCTTTTGTCTTTTCCTCTGTATAAGCCGAAATTTTCAATTCTATATTTTTCCACATCCTTTTTTTAAAAATAAAAAAGATTTTCATTGGCTCGAAAATCTCAAAAGAAAAGAAAGAGGGTTTGTCAATTTTGTCCAAAAAAAGAGGGGAATGCGCGCTTGCTTGAAAGAGTTTCCAAGTAACTGTTTTACGTCTTTGAGCGCGTCTAGATCCTTTGATTATGTCTCGCCGAAAATCCGGTTGGTATGAATAATGCATTAAAGCTAATTTATCTTTTTCATGAGAATTATCAGTATCCTTGGTATCCGTATAAGTATCGTCATTCTCTGAGTCATCAGTAAAAATCACTACACGTTTGACTTTTCTTGAACGAATCTCATAATCCGCCGTTTCATTAAGCCTTTGCAGGTGTTCCACCTCGTCAATTAATTTGTATGACCATCGAGGAACTTTTTTACTGGTTTCGTTTATTCCAATACATTTTTTTCTATTTATAATAGTTTTATCGTTCGGATCAGTTATAATTGCGTCGAATAAGAATTTCATTTTTTTTTTTTTATCTTCTGAATCCATTTTTTCATGTTCTGGAAATAAAAAAATTCCTTTAAATTTAAAACTTGATACTGATTTTCCAGAAAATTGATTGATCAAGTTAAAAA